CGATGGATTAATGACTAATCAGCCCATGATCACACATAACTGTGGTGTCATGCATTTGGTATCTTTTAATTTTTAGGGGTCGAACTTGCTATGACTCAGCTATGACCTAAAGGTCTTGACTCAGTCAAATATATTGTAGCTGGGCTTATTCTCTATGCGGGGTGTCCACACGAACAAACAGTCAAGGTGCTATTCAGTCAATGGTCACAGGACATATACTCAAATTCCTAATGTTCCACAGGACACGGCATGCGCGCACCCACGTATACGCGTACACGTATACACGTATACACGTATACACGTATACACGTATACACGTATACACGTATACACGTATACACGTATACACGTATACACGTACACACGTACACACGTACACACGTATACACGTACACACGTACACACGTATACACGTACACACGTATACACGTATACACGTACACACGTACACACGTACACACGTATACACGTATACACGTATACACGTATACACGTATACACGTATACGCGTACACGTACACACGTACACACGTATACACACGCAAACACTTTGATTTAGTAAATAACTAGCTTAATCAAACCCCCCTTACCCCCCGTTAACCTTATTTATAATAATACGTGCCTATTTATGTCTTGCCAAACCCCAAAAACAAGACTAGACCGTACCTAATCATAAGGCTTAAGAAAACGCTTATAAGCTTACCAACCCCCTATCATTACTAGCTATTAGTACTAAATCATAACTTTGTTCGCAGTTATCTATAGATACATTAACCTGCCTCTAATTCGTCCCTATCGAACAACATCCCATACATCCAAATTAACCTCGCCCCAGTTAATGTAGCTTAAACACATAAAGCAAGGCACTGAAAATGCCTAGATGAGTCGCCAGACTCCATAAACACAAAGGTTTGGTCCTGGCCTTTCCATTAGTTATTAATAAGATTACACATGCAAGCCTCCACATCCCGGTGAAAATGCCCTCTAAGTCACCCAGTGACCTAAAGGAGCTGGTATCAAGCACACAACCATAGTAGCTCATGACACCTTGCTCAGCCACACCCCCATGGGACACAGCAGTGATAAAAATTAAGCTATGAATGAAAGTTCGACTAAGCTATATTAAACAAGGGTTGGTAAATTTCGTGCCAGCCACCGCGGTCATACGATTAACCCAAACTAATAGACCTACGGCGTAAAGCGTGTTACAGAAGAAAAACATACTAAAGTTAAACCTTAACTAGGCCGTAAAAAGCTACAGTTAACATAAAAATACAACACGAAAGTAACTTTAACACTTCCGACTACACGATAGCTAAGACCCAAACTGGGATTAGATACCCCACTATGCTTAGCCCTAAACCTAGATAGTTAGCTTAAACAAAACTATCCGCCAGAGAACTACTAGCTACAGCTTAAAACTCAAAGGACTTGGCGGTGCTTTACATCCCTCTAGAGGAGCCTGTTCTATAATCGATAAACCCCGATATACCTCACCATCTCTTGCTAATTCAGCCTATATACCGCCATCTTCAGCAAACCCTAAAAAGGAAGAAAAGTAAGCACAAGTATCTTAACACAAAAAAGTTAGGTCAAGGTGTAGCCTATGAGATGGGAAGTAATGGGCTACATTTTCTAAAACTAGAACACCCACGAAAATCCTTATGAAACTAAGTATTAAAGGAGGATTTAGTAGTAAATTTGAGAATAGAGAGCTCAATTGAATCGGGCCATGAAGCACGCACACACCGCCCGTCACCCTCCTCAAGTGGCAACATCCAAACAAACCTATTTAAACCACCACACCCACAAGAGGAGACAAGTCGTAACAAGGTAAGCATACTGGAAAGTGTGCTTGGATAACAAGATGTAGCTTAAACAAAGCATCTGGCTTACACCCAGAAGATTTCATATCAAACTGACCATCTTGAGCCAAAGCTAGCCCAAACACCCATAAACCCAACTAACACTAGAAAATAAAACAAAACATTTAGTTACCTTGTAAAAGTATAGGAGATAGAAATTTAACTTGGCGCTATAGAGAAAGTACCGCAAGGGAAAGATGAAAGATTAAATTAAAAGCACCACACAGCAAAGATCACCCCTTGTACCTTTTGCATAATGAGTTAGCTAGAACAACCTAGCAAAGAGAACTTCAGTTAGACCCCCCGAAACCAGACGAGCTACCCACGAACAATCTACTACAGGATGAACTCATCTATGTTGCAAAATAGTGAGAAGATTTGCGGGTAGAGGTGAAAAGCCTAACGAGCCTGGTGATAGCTGGTTGCCCAGAACAGAATCTTAGTTCAACTTTAAACTTACCCCAAAACCCTACAATTCTAATGTAAGTTTAAAATATAGTCTAAAAAGGTACAGCTTTTTAGAATTAGGATACAGCCTTCATTAGAGAGTAAGCACAAGTATAAACCATAGTTGGCCTAAAAGCAGCCATCAATTAAGAAAGCGTTCAAGCTCAACAACCCGAAATACCTTAATGTCAAAAAAATGCAACTAACTCCTAATTTAAAACTGGGCTAATCTATTCAATAATAGAAGCAATAATGCTAATATGAGTAACAAGAAACATTTCTCCCTGCATAAGCTTATATCAGAACGGATAACCACTGATAGTTAACAACAAGATATGCACAACCTAACCATAAACAAAATATCAAGCTAATTGTTAACCCAACACAGGCATGCAAACCTAGGGAAAGATTAAAAGAAGTAAAAGGAACTCGGCAAACACAAGCCCCGCCTGTTTACCAAAAACATCACCTCTAGCATTTCTAGTATTAGAGGCACTGCCTGCCCAGTGACACTAGTTAAACGGCCGCGGTATCCTGACCGTGCAAAGGTAGCATAATCATTTGTTCCCTAAATAGGGACTTGTATGAATGGCCACACGAGGGCTTTACTGTCTCTTACTTCCAATCCGTGAAATTGACCTTCCCGTGAAGAGGCGGGAATACAACAACAAGACGAGAAGACCCTATGGAGCTTTAATTAACCGACCCAAAGAGACCCTATTAACTTAACCGACAGGAACAACAAACCTCTACATGGGCCGACAATTTAGGTTGGGGTGACCTCGGAGAATAAAAAAACCTCCGAGTGATTTAAATCAAGACTAACCAGTCAAAAGTATTACATCACTTATTGATCCAAAAACTTGATCAACGGAACAAGTTACCCTAGGGATAACAGCGCAATCCTATTTCAGAGTCCATATCGACAATAGGGTTTACGACCTCGATGTTGGATCAGGACATCCCGATGGTGCAGCAGCTATCAAAGGTTCGTTTGTTCAACGATTAAAGTCCTACGTGATCTGAGTTCAGACCGGAGTAATCCAGGTCGGTTTCTATCTGTTAAATAATTTCTCCCAGTACGAAAGGACAAGAGAAATAAGGCCCACTTTACCAAAGCGCCTTCAACCTAATAGATGACATAATCTCAATCTAGACAGTTTGCCCAATCACACTACCCGTAGAGCTCGGGTTTGTTAGGGTGGCAGAGCCCGGTAATTGCATAAAACTTAAGCTTTTATTGTCAGAGGTTCAACTCCTCTCCTTAACAACATGTTTATAATCAATATTCTATCACTAATTATTCCCATCCTCCTCGCTGTAGCCTTCCTGACCCTAGTTGAACGAAAAGTATTGGGCTACATACAACTCCGCAAAGGACCAAATGTCGTGGGACCATACGGCCTACTCCAACCCATTGCAGACGCCGTAAAACTCTTCACCAAAGAACCCCTCCGACCCCTCACATCCTCCATGTTCATATTCATTATAGCACCAATCTTAGCCCTTACACTAGCCCTAACTATGTGAATTCCACTACCTATGCCACACCCACTCATCAACATAAACCTGGGGGTACTGTTTATACTAGCCATATCAAGCTTAGCCGTTTACTCCATCTTATGATCAGGGTGAGCTTCAAATTCAAAATACGCCCTAATCGGAGCCCTACGAGCTGTAGCCCAAACAATCTCATACGAAGTCACACTAGCCATCATCCTTCTATCAGTATTACTAATAAACGGATCCTTCACACTAACCACACTAATTACCACTCAGGAATACATATGACTAATCATTCCTGCATGACCCCTTGCCATAATATGATTTATCTCAACGCTAGCAGAAACTAACCGAGCTCCATTCGACCTAACAGAAGGAGAATCAGAACTGGTGTCCGGTTTCAACGTAGAATATGCAGCAGGTCCCTTTGCCCTGTTCTTCCTAGCAGAATATGCCAACATCATCATAATAAATATCCTTACAACAATTTTATTCTTCGGAGCTTTCCACAATCCTTATATACCAGAACTATACACCGCCAACCTCACAGTAAAAACCCTACTCTTAACAACCACCTTTTTATGAATCCGAGCATCCTACCCACGATTCCGATACGACCAACTAATACACCTCCTATGAAAAAACTTCTTGCCCCTTACCCTAGCCCTATGTATATGACATGTATCACTGCCTATCACCACAGCAAGCATCCCACCTCAAACATAAGAAATATGTCTGACAAAAGAATTACTTTGATAGAGTAAAACATAGAGGTTTAAGCCCTCTTATTTCTAGAATTATAGGAATCGAACCTAATCCTAAGAATTCAAAAATCTTCGTGCTACCATTATTACACCACATTCTAAAGTAAGGTCAGCTAAATAAGCTATCGGGCCCATACCCCGAAAATGTTGGTTTATACCCTTCCCATACTAATTAAACCCCCAATTTTTATTATCATCATATTAACCGTCATATCAGGAACTATAATTGTAACAACAACCTCCCACTGACTTATAGTCTGAATCGGCCTTGAAATAAACCTACTAGCCATCATTCCTGTTCTTATAAAAAAATACAACCCACGGGCCATAGAAGCAACCACAAAATATTTCCTAACACAAGCAACCGCCTCCATAATCCTAATAATAGGAATTATCATCAACCTACTGCACTCAGGACAATGAACAGTATCAAAAGATCTTAACCCCATAGCATCAATCATAATAACAACCGCCCTAGCAATAAAACTGGGACTAGCCCCCTTCCACTTCTGAGTGCCTGAAGTCACACAAGGAGTCTCTATATCATCAGGCCTAATCTTATTAACATGACAAAAAATCGCACCACTATCCATCCTCTATCAAATCTCACCCACCATCAACCCCAACCTACTCCTAACAATATCCATCATATCAGTCGTAATTGGAGGCTGAGGAGGCCTCAACCAAACACAACTACGGAAAATCATAGCATACTCCTCAATCGCCCACATAGGTTGAATAACAGCTATCATAATATATAGTCCCACAATAATAATCCTAAATCTAACCATCTACATCATCATAACACTAACCACCTTCATACTATTCATACACAACTCCACCACAACAACATCATCCCTATCACAAACATGAAATAAAACTCCCCTAATCACCTCACTTATCCTTGTACTAATAATATCCCTAGGCGGCCTTCCCCCACTCTCTGGCTTCATTCCAAAATGAATAATCGTCCAAGAACTAACTAAAAACGAAATAATCATAGTACCAACATTGCTAGCCATAACAGCACTACTCAACCTATATTTCTACATACGACTAACATACACCACTGCACTGACCATGTTCCCCTCAAATAATAACATAAAAATAAAATGACGATTCGAATGCACAAAAAAACTAATCCTCTTACCCCCTCTAATCGTAATATCAACAATACTACTCCCACTCACACCAATACTATCCATCCTGGATTAGAAGTTTAGGTTAAACCTTAGACCAAGAGCCTTCAAAGCTCTAAGTAAGCCCCTACAGACTTAACTTCTGCACACTAAACCGCCCTAAGGACTGCAAGAACTTATCTCACATCAATTGACTGCAAATCAAACACTTTAATTAAGCTAAGTCCTCACTAGACTGGTAGGCTCCAACCCCACGAAATTTTAGTTAACAGCTAAATGCCCTAATCAACTGGCTTCAGTCCACTTCTCCCGCCGTCTAGAAAAAAAAGGCGGGAGAAGCCCCGGCAGCGTCAAGCTGCTTCTTTGAATTTGCAATTCAACATGACATTCACCACAGGACTTGGTAAAAAGAGGACTTAAACCTCTGTATTTAGATTTACAGTCTAATGCTTACTCAGCCATTTTACCTATGTTCATAAACCGCTGACTATTTTCAACCAATCACAAAGATATTGGCACCCTCTACCTCTTATTTGGTGCCTGAGCCGGTATGGTAGGAACTGCTCTTAGTCTCCTAATCCGAGCCGAGCTAGGCCAACCTGGCACACTACTGGGAGATGACCAAATCTACAATGTTATCGTTACTGCTCATGCCTTCGTAATAATCTTTTTTATAGTAATGCCTATTATAATTGGGGGGTTTGGGAATTGACTGGTCCCATTGATGATTGGAGCTCCTGACATAGCATTCCCCCGAATAAATAATATGAGCTTCTGACTTCTTCCCCCATCCTTCCTACTCCTACTCGCTTCATCTATGGTAGAAGCCGGAGCGGGGACCGGATGAACAGTATACCCACCCCTAGCCGGCAATCTGGCCCATGCAGGAGCATCCGTAGATCTGACTATTTTCTCACTTCACCTGGCAGGTGTTTCTTCAATTTTAGGTGCTATTAATTTTATTACTACCATTATTAATATAAAACCTCCTGCCATGTCTCAGTATCAAACACCTTTATTTGTGTGGTCGGTTTTAATCACTGCAGTCCTGCTACTTCTATCACTTCCAGTATTAGCAGCAGGGATCACCATGTTACTAACAGATCGAAATTTAAACACTACATTCTTTGATCCCGCTGGAGGAGGGGATCCTATCTTGTATCAACACTTATTTTGATTTTTTGGTCACCCAGAGGTCTACATCTTAATTCTACCTGGTTTCGGAATAATCTCACACATCGTTACCTATTACTCAGGTAAAAAAGAACCCTTTGGCTACATGGGAATAGTTTGGGCCATAATATCAATCGGCTTTCTAGGCTTCATCGTATGGGCCCATCACATGTTTACTGTAGGAATGGATGTGGATACACGAGCATACTTTACATCAGCCACCATGATCATTGCCATTCCTACTGGGGTAAAGGTATTTAGTTGATTGGCAACCCTTCACGGAGGCAATATCAAATGATCTCCTGCCATACTATGAGCTCTGGGTTTTATTTTCCTGTTCACTGTAGGGGGCTTGACGGGAATTGTACTAGCAAACTCCTCATTAGATATCGTTCTTCACGATACGTACTATGTAGTAGCTCATTTCCACTATGTCTTGTCGATAGGGGCAGTGTTCGCTATTATAGGGGGTTTCGTCCATTGATTCCCCCTGTTCTCAGGATATACTCTTGATAATACTTGAGCAAAAGTTCACTTTACGATCATGTTCGTAGGTGTTAACATAACGTTCTTCCCTCAGCATTTCCTGGGTCTATCCGGAATACCACGACGTTATTCTGATTACCCAGATGCATATACAACTTGAAACACAATTTCCTCAATAGGCTCTTTCATTTCACTAACGGCAGTCATATTAATAGTCTTCATAGTATGAGAGGCTTTCGCATCTAAACGAGAAGTGGCCATAGTAGAACTAACCACAACTAATCTTGAATGATTACATGGATGTCCCCCTCCGTACCATACGTTCGAAGAGCCAGCTTACGTACTGTTAAAATAAGAAAGGAAGGAATCGAACCCTCTTTAACTGGTTTCAAGCCAATGCCATAACCATTATGTCTTTCTCAATTAAGAAGTATTAGTAAAACAATTATATAACTTTGTCAAAGTTAAGTTATAGGCTTGAATCCTATATACTTCTATGGCATACCCCTTTCAACTAGGCTTTCAAGATGCTACATCCCCTATCATAGAAGAGCTCCTACACTTCCACGACCACACATTAATGATTGTGTTCCTAATCAGCTCACTAGTTCTCTATATTATTACACTAATACTAACGACCAAGCTTACACATACAAGCACCATAGATGCCCAAGAAGTAGAAACTATCTGGACTATCTTGCCCGCCATTATCTTAATTCTCATCGCCCTGCCCTCCCTGCGAATTCTTTATATAATGGATGAAATCAATAATCCCTCTATCACAGTAAAAACCATGGGACATCAATGATATTGAAGCTATGAGTACACCGACTATGAAGACTTGAATTTTGATTCTTACATAATCCCCACCCAAGAACTAAAACCAGGAGAGCTTCGACTACTAGAAGTCGACAACCGAGTAGTTCTACCAATAGAAATAACTATTCGTATATTAATTTCATCAGAAGATGTGCTACACTCATGAGCTGTTCCGTCCTTAGGCCTAAAAACCGACGCTATTCCGGGTCGACTGAACCAAACTACCCTAATGGGCACACGACCTGGATTATATTATGGTCAATGCTCAGAAATCTGTGGCTCAAACCATAGCTTTATGCCTATTGTCCTCGAATTAGTCCCACTGACATACTTTGAAAAATGATCTGCATCTATACTGTAAATTCATTGAGAAGCTAAATAAAGCGCTAACCTTTTAAGTTAGAGACTGGGAGTTTAGACCTCTCCTCAATGACATGCCACAGCTAGACACATCAACTTGATTCACTACTATTATATCAATAATTATAACACTATTTATTGTATTCCAATTAAAAATCTCAAAGCACCTGTATCCGTCAAATCCAGAACCCAAATCCACAACTATATTAAAACAACTTAATCCTTGAGAAAAAAAATGAACGAAAATCTATTCACCTCTTTCACTACCCCAACAATAATAGGACTACCTATCGTCATTTTAATTATTATATTCCCAAGCATTCTATTCCCATCACCCAATCGACTAATTAATAACCGCCTAATCTCACTACAACAATGGCTAGTACGATTAACATCAAAGCAAATACTGACTATCCATAATAACAAAGGACAGACCTGAGCCCTAATACTGATGTCCCTCATTTTATTTATTGGGTCAACAAATCTACTAGGCCTATTACCCCACTCGTTTACCCCTACCACCCAACTATCAATAAACTTAGGAATGGCCATCCCACTATGAGCCGGCACTGTAGCCATCGGATTCCGCCATAAAACTAAAGCATCCCTAGCCCACTTTTTACCACAAGGAACACCTATGCTCTTGATCCCTATGCTTGTAATCATCGAAACTATCAGCCTCTTTATCCAGCCCGTGGCTTTAGCCGTTCGACTTACAGCCAACATTACTGCAGGCCACTTATTAATACACTTAATTGGAGGAGCCACTCTGGCTTTAACAAATATTAGCACCCCCATCGCTTTAATTACTTTCATCATTCTTGTTTTACTAACAGTCCTTGAATTTGCTGTAGCCCTAATTCAAGCCTACGTCTTCACCCTACTAGTAAGTCTATATCTACATGATAATACCTAATGACCCACCAAACCCATGCATATCACATAGTCAACCCTAGCCCATGGCCACTTACAGGAGCCCTTTCAGCCCTCCTAATAACCTCGGGCCTAGCTATATGATTCCACTATAACTCAACACTACTGCTAACCCTTGGAATAACCACTAATCTTCTAACTATATACCAGTGGTGACGAGATATCATTCGAGAAAGCACATTCCAAGGCCACCATACACCCATCGTCCAAAAAGGCCTTCGATATGGAATAATCCTTTTTATCATTTCAGAAGTATTCTTTTTCGCAGGTTTCTTCTGGGCCTTTTACCACTCAAGCCTAGCCCCAACCCCTGAACTAGGGGGATGCTGACCACCAACAGGCATTATTCCCCTCAACCCCTTGGAGGTCCCACTACTTAATACTTCTGTACTCTTGGCCTCTGGAGTATCAATCACCTGAGCCCACCATAGCTTAATGGAAGGAAACCGAAAACACATGCTCCAAGCACTATTTATTACAATCTCCTTGGGGGTTTACTTCACGCTCCTCCAAGCCTCCGAATACTATGAAACGTCATTCACAATCTCGGACGGAGTTTATGGATCTACTTTCTTTATAGCCACAGGGTTCCACGGACTACATGTAATTATTGGCTCCACTTTCTTAATTGTATGCTTTCTGCGCCAACTAAAGTACCACTTCACATCAAATCATCATTTCGGATTTGAAGCTGCCGCTTGATATTGACATTTCGTAGACGTAGTTTGACTATTCCTATACGTTTCTATTTATTGATGAGGATCCTATTCCTTTAGTATTAACAAGTACAGTTGACTTCCAATCAACCAGTTTCGGTATAATCCGAAAAGGAATAATAAATGTAATACTTACCCTACTCACCAATACACTTCTATCCACGCTACTTGTGCTCATTGCATTCTGACTACCCCAGCTGAATATTTATACAGAAAAAGTAAGCCCCTATGAGTGTGGATTCGACCCTATGGGATCTGCCCGCCTACCCTTTTCCATAAAATTCTTTTTAGTGGCCATCACATTTTTACTATTCGACCTAGAGATTGCACTACTCCTTCCCCTTCCTTGAGCCTCGCAAACGAGCAAACTACCAACTATGCTCACCATAGCCCTTCTACTAATCTCACTATTAGCCGCAAGCCTAGCCTACGAATGAACCCAAAAAGGACTAGAATGAACTGAATATGATAATTAGTTTAAACCAAAACAAATGATTTCGACTCATTAGATTATAGCTTATCCTATAATTATCAAATGTCCATAGTCTATATTAACATCTTTCTGGCCTTCACTATGTCACTCATAGGATTATTAATATATCGATCCCATCTAATATCTTCTCTCCTGTGTCTAGAAGGCATAATGCTGTCTTTGTTTATTATAATAACCATAGCAATCCTAAATAACCACTTTACACTAGCTAGCATAACTCCTATTATCCTATTAGTATTTGCAGCCTGCGAGGCAGCACTAGGCTTATCCCTACTAGTAATAGTATCAAACACATATGGCACTGATTACGTACAAAACCTAAACCTTCTACAATGCTAAAAATTATTATCCCCACTGCCATACTTATACCAATAACATGACTATCAAAACCCAACATAATCTGAATCAACTCAACAACTTACAGCCTGCTAATTTGCCTTATTAGCCTCCCCTATCTAAACCAACCAGGTGACAACAGCCTAAACCTTTCATTGCTATTTTTCTCAGACTCACTCTCTGCACCTCTACTAGTACTAACAACATGACTTCTACCATTAATACTCATAGCCAGCCAGTCACACCTATCAAAAGAAACTTCAATCCGAAAAAAACTATATATTACAATACTAATCCTCCTACAGCTTCTCCTAATCATAACATTTACCGCCACAGAATTAATTATATTTTACATTCTATTTGAAGCCACACTAATCCCCACTTTAATTATCATTACCCGATGAGGCAACCAGACAGAACGACTAAATGCCGGCCTATATTTTTTATTTTACACTCTGGTAGGCTCATTACCCCTTTTAGTCGCACTATTATATATCCAAAATACAACGGGGACTCTAAGTTTTCTAATTATCCAATACTGAGCTAAACCTATCTCAACTACCTGATCTAACATCTTCCTCTGATTAGCATGCACAATAGCATTCATAGTAAAAATACCCCTATACGGACTCCACCTCTGACTACCGAAAGCACATGTTGAAGCCCCTATCGCTGGTTCAATAGTACTTGCTGCCGTGCTATTAAAACTAGGAGGATACGGAATAATGCGCATCACAATTCTACTAAACCCCGCAACAAACCAAATAGCATACCCCTTCATAATACTATCCCTATGAGGAATAGTTATAACAAGTTCTATTTGTTTACGTCAAACAGATCTAAAATCCCTAATCGCATACTCATCTGTAAGCCACATGGCCCTAGTAATTGTAGCAGTACTGATTCAAACACCCTGAAGCTATATAGGAGCTACAGCCCTAATAATCGCCCACGGACTAACTTCGTCCATACTATTCTGTCTTGCAAACTCAAACTATGAACGAGTACATAGCCGAACAATAATTCTAGCACGAGGCCTACAAACTATCCTCCCCCTAATAGCTGCCTGATGACTACTAGCTAGCCTCGCAAACCTAGCCCTACCCCCCACAATTAATCTAATTGGAGAACTATTTGTAGTAATAGCCTCCTTCTCATGATCCAATATAACTATCGTCCTCATAGGTACAAACATTATCATCACAGCCCTATACTCCCTCTACATACTTATCACAACCCAACGAGGCAAGTACACACATCACATTAAAAATATTAACCCATCATTTACACGAGAAAACACTCTAATGACTCTTCACCTGTTCCCTCTTTTTCTCCTATCACTTAACCCCAAAATTGTACTAGGTCCCATCTACTGTAAATATAGTTTAACAAAAACATTAGATTGTGAGTCTAATAACGGAAGTGCAAACCTTCTTATTTACCGGAAAAGTATGCAAGAACTGCTAATTCATGCCCCCATGTATGAAAACATGGCTTTTTCAACTTTTATAGGATAGAAGTAATCCATTGGTCTTAGGAACCAAAAAATTGGTGCAACTCCAAATAAAAGTAATAAATCTATTCACCTCATTCACACTAACCGCAATATTTATTCTACTTTTACCCGTCATTATATCCAACACTCAGTTGTACAAAAACAGTCTGTATCCCCACTATGTAAAAACTACAATCTCTTATGCCTTCACCATTAGCATAATCCCGACTATAATATTTATCTCTTCAGGACAGGAAGCAATTGTCTCAAACTGACACTGATTGTCGATCCAAACCCTTAAGCTATCACTGAGCTTTAAAATAGACTACTTCTCAATCATCTTCATCCCCGTAGCACTCTTTGTCACATGGTCAATCATAGAATTCTCAATATGATATATATACTCAGATCCATACATCAATCGATTCTTTAAATACCTTCTCATATTCTTAATTACCATAATAATCCTAGTAACCGCCAATAACCTATTTCAACTATTTATTGGCTGAGAAGGAGTAGGAATCATGTCCTTCCTGCTCATTGGATGATGACATGGCCGAACAGACGCAAACACCGCTGCCCTACAAGCAATTCTCTACAATCGTATTGGGGACGTAGGATTTATCGTAGCCATAGCATGATTCCTCACCAACTCAAACGCATGGGATTTCCAACAAATCTTTATTACTCAACATAAAAACCTATATATCCCCTTACTAGGACTTCTGTTAGCAGCCACAGGTAAGTCCGCCCAATTCGGTCTACACCCATGGCTACCATCAGCCATAGAAGGCCCAACCCCTGTCTCCGCTCTACTCCACTCAAGCACAATAGTCGTAGCCGGAGTCTTCCTATTAATCCGCTTCCACCCGCTCATAGAACAAAATAAAACCATGCAAACCCTTACCCTATGCCTAGGGGCTATTACAACCCTATTTACAGCCATCTGTGCTCTTACACAAAACGACATCAAAAAAATCGTCGCCTTCTCAACCTCAAGCCAACTAGGCCTAATAATTGTAACCATCGGAATTAACCAGCCCCACCTCGCATTCCTACATATTTGCACACACGCATTCTTCAAAGCAATGCTATTCATGTGTTCAGGATCAGTCATCCACAGCCTAAATGACGAACAGGACATCCGAAAAATAGGCGGCCTATACAAACCAATGCCCTTTACCACTACCTCCCTTATTATTGGAAGCCTCGCATTAACAGGCATACCCTTCCTAACAGGATTCTATTCCAAAGACCTAATTATCGAGACAGCCAACACGTCGTATACCAACGCCTGAGCCCTACTAATTACTCTCATTGCCACATCCCTCACAGCTGCCTACAGCACTCGAATTATATTCTTTGTACTCCTGGGACAACCACGATTTAATGCCTTAAACCTAATCAATGAAAATAATACCCACCTCATCAACTCCATTAAACGTCTTTTAATTGGAAGCATCTTTGCAGGATACCTAATTTCCTATAACATCCCCCCAATAACCGTCCCACAAATAACTATACCCTACTATCTGAAACTAGCTGCCCTTGCCGTGACTATCACAGGCTTCATCCTAGCATTAGAACTTAACCTTGCAACTAAAAACTTAAAATTTAAATATCCCACATACCCCTTTAAATTCTCCAACCTCCTAGGGTATTTTCCAATCGTCATACACCGCCTCCCACCAAAAATAAGCCTAACTATGAGCCAAAAATCTGCATCGATACTACTAGACATAATTTGACTAGAAAATGTATTACCAAAATCCATCTCCTATTTCCATATAAAAATGTCAACTACCGTATCTAATCAGAAGGGGCTAGTCAAACTCTACTTCATATCCTTCATAATTACCCTGACCCTTGGCCTACTCCTACTTAATTTCCACGAGTAACTTCTATAATTACTAATACACCAATAAGCAAAGACCAGCCAGTAACAACCACCAGCCAGGTTCCATAACTATATAACGCTGCGATACCCATAGCCTCCTCACTAAAAAATCCTGAATCACCTGTATCATAAATCACCCAATCACCCGCACCATTAAACTTAAATACAACCTCGACCTCATCTTCTTTTAAAACATAACAAGCAGTCAATAATTCTGCTAACACCCCTGTAATAAACATTCCCAGTACAGTCTTATTAGACGTCCATGCCTCAGGGTAGGGCTCAGTAGCTATAGCCGTAGTATACCCAAACACTACAAGCATGCCCCCCAGATAAATTAAAAAAACCATTAGACCCAAAAACGACCCCCCAAAATTCAATACAATACCACAACCAACACCACCAGCCACAATCAAACCAAACCCACCATAGATGGGAGAGGGCTTTGAAGAAAAACCTACAAAGCTCACCACAAAAACTGTACTTAAAATAAATACAATGTATGTTATCATTATTCTCACATGGAATTTAACCATGACCAATGACATGAAAAACCATCGTTGTATTTCAACTACAAGAACTTAATGACCAACATTCGAAAATCACACCCCCTTATCAAAATCATTAACCACTCATTCATCGATCTACCCACCCCATCCAACATTTCAGCATGATGAAACTTCGGCTCCCTCCTAGGAGTTTGCCTAATCCTACAAATCCTTACCGGCCTCTTCCTAGCCATACACTACACATCGGACACAATAACCGCCTTCTCATCAGTTACCCACATCTGTCGTGATGTCAATTACGGCTGAATTGTCCGATACTTACATGCCAACGGAGCCTCCATATTCTTTATCTGCCTATACATGCACGTAGGACGAGGAATGTACTACGGCTCCTACACTTTCTCAGAAACATGAAACATTGGAATCATACTACTATTCGCGGTCATAGCTACAGCCTTCATAGGATATGTTCTACCATGGGGCCAAATATCCTTCTGAGGGGCAACCGTAATCACTAACCTCCTATCAGCAATTCCATACATTGGAACTAACCTAGTAGAATGAATCTGAGGGGGCTTCTCAGTAGACAAAGCCACATTAACACGATTTTTTGCCTTCCACTTCATTCTTCCATTCGTCATCTCAGCCCTAGCAGCAGTGCACCTCCTATTTCTCCATGAAACAGGATCTAACAACCCCTCAGGAATCACATCTGATTCAGATAAAATCCCATTTCACCCATACTACACAGTCAAAGACATCTTAGGCCTTCTAGTACTAATCTCAATACTCACATCACTCGTCCTATTTTCACCAGATCTGCTAGGAGACCCAGATAACTACATCCCTGCCAATCCCCTAAACACTCCTCCCCACATTAAGCCTGAGTGATACTTCCTATTTGCATACGCAATCCTCCGATCTATCCCCAATAAACTAGGAGGAGTCATGGCCCTAGTACTCTCTATTCTAGTCCTAGCAATCATCCCAACTCTCCACACCTCTAAACAACGAGGGATAACATTCCGACCATTAAGCCAATGCTTATTCTGATTTCTAGTAGCAGACCTCCTAACCCTGACATGAATTGGCGGCCAACCCGTAGAACACCCCTTTATCACCATTGGTCAACTAGCCTCTATCCTATACTTCTCAATTCTTCTAGTCTTAATACCCATCTTAGGCATTATCGAAAACCGCCTCCTCAAATGAAGAGTCTTTGTAGTATATAAATTACCTTGGTCTTGTAAACCAAAAAAGGAGAACATGTACCCTCCCTAAGACTTCAAGGAAGAAGCAACAGCCCCACCATCAGCACCCAAAGCTGAAATTCTTTCTTAAACTATTCCTTGCCGATACCAAAAACCAACCCCACTGCTCCCATAATTCATATATTACATATACCCGTACTGTGCTTGCCCAGTATGTCCTCACACACCACAAGACAAACCAAGTGAAAACCCCCTATTACTGCAATCCAAAACACATAATGTTAAACTAATTCATCTAGCCCACCCATGAATATTAAGCATGTACAGTAGTTTATATATATTACATAAGGCATACTATGTATATCGTGCATTAATTGCTAGTCCCCATGAATATTAAGCATGTACAGTAGTTTATATATATTACATAATACATGATAGTGCTTAATCGTGCATATATTCATATTCTGGAACAATTCTCTATGGACCTCAACTATCTAAAGGAATATTGATCACCTAGCCTCGAGAAACCAGCAATCCTTGCTTGAACGTGTACCTCTTCTCGCTCCGGGCCCATTTCAACGTGGGGGTTTCTATAACGGAACTATATCTGGCATCTGGTTCTTACTTCAGGGCCATAAGATTCTTGAATCCAATCCTTCAACTCTCTCAAATAGGACATCT